TTAACAATAAAACACTAGGAAAAGCCCACATGCGGCGAAGATTTTTTGTTGCCTTCGGGAAAAGGAGAAGTCCCACTCCTATTAACATAGGAATTATAACCGGAATGAAAGGTATGATCCATGAATATTGATATGTATATTCCATAAAAATAAATAAATAAAAATCTTTGATTCTTAATTAACATTAACTGTTTCTGATTCACCAGCTCTTATTTTTTTGAAAGGAATCAGTTAATAAAAAAAATTAAGATATGTAAAACGAAACTAAAATTTTATATTCTTAATTATTATAAATTTTTTCCAAATACTTCAAACAAAACAAAATATTTCAAATCAAGAAGTTTGAATTGGTCAAATGAGATGACCAAGCTACTATTGAAAAAGAAATACTTACTTTTTTAAAGTAAGATTTTATGAAGCTACAAAAAATCAAAATTTCAATTATTAAAATTTATTACAATTTACATAATACAATTATTTAATCTCGGGAGAGAGTAAGGACAAATAATTACACCAAAAAGAGTATTTTATTTTGATATGATTCATAAAAGACAGACACGGTCCATACATAACTTAACTCGAGGAAATAAGAGCTATTTTTTTTTAGTTCGTTTATTCAGAATCATTAACCAATGCAGTTTTGACTTGATTGAACGAATTACTAAAATAAAATGATGTATACTTTAACACATTAACTACGAGTCTCATTTGAATTTGAAAATCTTAATTAGGTGCACTCTTTTTTCGAGTTTGACTAATTAAGCAATTAATATAAAAAATGAAGGGTTGGTTTCTTAAACTTTTTGATGTATTTTATTACATGTATAAATATAGCACGATGAAAATAAACAATATAAAGATAAAGGGACAACCACTTTGGTTTATATTTTTGTATTTTTTTATGAAGAGAGTATAATTTAGACTCTAAATAGATAATTATATAGAATTATATAGTAAGTAAAGAACAATTGGTTTTGAACAATAGATGTCTTTCACATCCAACTATAGAAATGAATACTCTATCATAATTTTTTAATGGCAGTTCCAAAAAAACGCACTTCTATAGCAAAAAAACGAATTCGTAAAAATATTTGGAAAATGGAGGGGTATTGGATAGCATTGAAAGCTTTTTCGTTAGCGAAATCTCTTTCTACAGGGAATTCAAAAAGTTTTTTTGTACAACAAGAAATAAATAAATAATTAAACATTGGAATAATCTGAATCTATCTCTGACTCTAAAAAAAGTCTAGTTTCATTTTTCATTTCGTTTCTAATTTATATATTTATATATAATATTTATATATAATAATTTTCTATTTTATATATAATATAATAATTAATAATATATAATAATTCATAATTTATTATTATACTTAAAAAAGAAATGAAAAATGAAAAAAATAAAATAATAAATAATTATAATATTATAATATATAATAAAATATATAATAAAAAAAAAAAAGAAAAAGTAATGATTCGCATTCCTTAATGTTTTGAATGGATAAATATGAAATTGAATTCGTTTTGCCATTATGGTATGTAAAATAAGAATTCTTTTGTATACTTAATTACTTCATTTTTAAAATGATATTTTTTTTGTCAAACAAAAAAAAGAATAAATACAAGATAGAAAGTTTCAACTGTCTTTTTAGTAAAGTTTTGTCTTTTTTATATTTTTTATTTCTATATTATATACTATTTTTTATAGAACAACAAATATAAGATCTTTAATCCAAATTAATGAGTTGTTGAAACTCATTTTTTAAGTTTAAAACTTGTTTTGTAATTTTCTGAACAATCATTTAAAAAAAAATAATTATCAATATATATACTCCTTATCCTTATATATACCTTATATACCTCGTATAAAATATCCACCTAAATGGGACAGGACAAGAAGCTTTTATCAATGGATATTTTATACGAGAAATGTATCCATTTTGGTCATCAAAAATAAAAAATGGATCCTATAGTTGCTTGGGCGGGGGAAGATAGATCAATATATGTATTAATTTAGAGCGGGTTATTTTAATTTGAAGTACGGTCCAATTACGATAGAAATCGAAACTTTTTTTTATATGATACGCCCAATACCTAACCCAAACCCAATTTAATTAATTTGCTAATATAGTAACACAAATTCTCTACACAGCAAAAACTCTAAGTATTAATACAAAGGTATGTCAATTTTTATTCTATTGTATATATTCATCAAATTGTGATCGATAAAAAGCCTATTTTTTTTTCCTTTTTTTAGGCGAGTATAAACTATAAGAACTCCATTGTTAATGTTAAGTTAAATAAACTTAACACTCTAAATATTAAATTAAATCAAATAATAAAAAATACGGATTATTATTGGAAATACGGTTTAAATCACTATTTTTTAAACGAATTTTGATTCATCAATTTCTTTATTCATGAATTTTAATGTTTCCTATAAAACTAAAAAATATTGAATGATTGAGTACTTTAACCTAGACGATTAAATAAAAATAGGTTATTATGATTTTGAACAAGCCGCTATGGTGAAATCGGTAGACACGCTGCTCTTAGGAAGCAGTGCTAGAGCATCTCGGTTCGAGTCCGAGTGGCGGCATGGCATCTTAGAAAAGAGTAAGTCCTATAATGATAATGAATTCAATTCCAAATTTCCATTCCTATAATTTCGAGAATCCCCCCCTTTTTTATTTTATAATTTTTTTTATGATATTTTCAAGTTTAGAGCATATATTAACTCATATATCCTTTTCGGTTGTTTCAATTGTAATTTCAATTCGTTTGATAATCTTATTAATTAATGAAAGCGCAGGGCTATATGATTCATCAGAAAAGGGCATAAAAACTACTTTTGTCTGTATAACAGGATTATTAGTTACTCGGTGGATTTATTCGAGACATTTACCCTTAAGTGATTTATACGAATCATTAATTTTTCTTTCATGGAGTTTGTCCATTATTCGTATGGTTCCGTATTTTAAAAAAAATATAAACCATTTAAGCGCAATAACCGCGCCAAGTGTTATTTTTACCCAAGGCTTTGCTACTTCTGGTTTTTTAACTGAAACGCATCAATCCGTAATATTAGTACCCGCTCTACAATCTCATTGGTTAATGATGCACGTAAGTATGATGGTATTGGGCTATGCAGCTCTTTTATGTGGATCATTATTATCAGTAGCTCTTATAGTCATTACATTTCGAAAAGTCATAAGGGCTTTTGAGAAAAAGAATAATGATTCATTTTCATTTGATGAGATCCAATACATCAATGAAAGAAACAACGTTTTATGGAACATTTCTTTGATCTCTTCTAGGAATTATTATAGATCTCAATTGATTCAACAATTGGATCATTGGAGTTATCGTATTATTGGTATAGGGTTTATCTTTTTAACCATAGGTATTCTTTCGGGAGCAGTATGGGCAAATGAGGCATGGGGCTCATATTGGAATTGGGATCCGAAGGAAACTTGGGCATTTATTACTTGGACCGTATTCGCGATTTATTTACATATTCGAACAAATAAAAATTTTGAAGGTGTAAATTCCGCAATTGTAGCCTCGATGGGATTTCTTATAATTTGGATATGCTATTTTGGGGTCAATCTATTAGGAATAGGGCTACATAGTTATGGTTCATTTACACTAACATCTAACTGAAGAAAGGACCTAACGAACACAAGCAAACATGGGACAGCATATATATAAGTATATAAGAAAACATTGTGTAAGCCTTGGATAACCTTTTGAATCACTACTTTGATTCAAAAGGTTCTTACAAAGGCCAAACATATCTGGTTAAAAGTCTAATTCATTTTTTTATTTTTAACTTAAGTTAAAGTTAAACTTAAGAGAAGAAAAAATACTTCTTTTTTTATTGTTTTTGTTTAATTGTACAACGAATTTTTTAAAACATCCTATTATTATTATAGTATAGTATAGGCTATTATTATAGTATAGGATTGCTGTTTGATTTTTTATTTTATTCATGAAAATTATCTATAAAAATAGATAGATATAATATCTTCGACCTTGTCAACTGATAGTGAGAAAATGAAATCCGGATAAATACCAATACCTATTACAGGTAAAAGGATAGAGATCGAAACAAATAACTCTCGCGGTCCAGAATCAAAAAAAGAAGAGTTTGGAGCATTAAAAAACTTGTATCCATAGAACATTTGGCGTAACATAGATAATGAATAAATAGGAGTTAATATCATTCCAATTGCCATTACAAATGTAATTAGTATTTTTGTTATTAAAAAAAATTTTTGGCTGGTAATTAGTCCCAAAAATACTATTAATTCTGCAACAAAACCACTCATTCCCGGTAATGCAAGGGAAGCCATCGCTAAGATACTGAAAGTCGTGAATATTTTTGGAACCGGGATCGCCATTCCGCCCATTTCGTCGAGATAAACAAGACGTATTCTATCAAAACTCGTTCCCGCCAAGAAAAAAAGTGCAGCGCCAATAAAGCCATGAGAGATTATTTGTAAAATGGCCCCATTGAGGCCCATATCGCTTATAGAGCCAATTCCTATAATTATGAAACCCATATGAGATATGGAGGAATAGGCGATTCTTTTTTTTAAATTACGTTGACCGGGAGATGCTGAAGCTGCATAGATTATTTGAATTGTGCCTACTATAATCAACCAGGGGGCAAATAGAGAATGAGCGCGGGGCAATAATTCCATATTGATCCGAACCAATCCATACGCTCCCATTTTTAATAAAATTCCGGCTAGAAGCATACAAGTACTGTAATGTGCCTCTCCATGGGTGTCCGGTAACCATGTATGTAAAGGTATAATCGGTGATTTGACAGCAAAAGCAATAAGAAATCCAATATAGAATATTATTTCCAGTGCTACTGGATAAGATTGATTAGCTGATGTTTCAAAATTTAATGTTGGTTCATTGGAACCATATAAACCGATACCCAGAACTCCCATTAATAAAAAAACGGAACTTCCTGCAGTGTACAAAATAAACTTTGTAGCTGAATACAAACGTTTCTTTCCCCCCCACACGGATAGAAGTAGATAAACGGGAATTAATTCTAACTCCCACATGATGAAAAAAAGTAAAAGGTCTCGAGAAGAAAATGATCCTATTTGACCGCTATACATTGCTAACATCAGGAAATGGAATAATCGGGAATCTCGAGTAACCGGCCGAGCCGCTAAAGTAGCTAAAGTGGTGATAAATCCTGTCAGCAAAATAGGTCCTATAGAAAGTCCATCTATTCCCAATCTCCAGTAAAAATCAAAAAAATTGATCCATTTATAATCCTCCGTCAGTTGCATTAATGGATCGTCCAATTGGAAATGATAATAGAATGCATAAGTTATTAGAAGGAGTTCTACAGCGCATATAAGTATAGTATACCCCCGCATTATCTTATTTCCTCTATGAGGGAGAAAGAAAATGAAAGAACCCGCGAATATTGGCAAAACTACCACTATTGTTAACCAAGGAAAATAATTCGTAGTAAAAACAAAATACACTTGGACCAGAAAAATCCGTGCTCGAAAAATATATTCTATTTTTTTTTTTCTTTTTTCGAGCAGGGGGATTTTTGTCGGTAAAAAAAAAAAGAAAATGTATTCAGGTGGGATTTGTGAAAGGGATCAATAAGCTAGGCCCATGCTTCGAGTTGTTTCATGCCATAAATAAACTCGAACACTCAAGTAATCCGTTGGACAGGCGGATTCACATCTCTTACAACCAACACAGTCTTCTGTTCTTGGAGCAGAAGCAATTTGCTTAGCTTTACATCCGTCCCAAGGTATCATTTCTAATACATCTGTGGGGCAGGCTCGGACACATTGAGTACACCCTATACACGTATCATAAATCTTTACTGAATGTGACATTGGATATATAAATTTTTGAACATCATAAATTTTCGATCTAGTAAACTTGTAAATGAATTATACATATATTTAGACACCAGATGAATCAATGATTTACCATAATTTTTCTAATTAATCTGCTTCTGGATCGACTCATGCGAGAGGCCCAAGATCCTTTGATTTCGTGCATTTTTTGTAAACACGATCAATACGTTATATACCATCCATGTTAATTCGACTTGATAAATATTCTAATTTCTATGATTAATACTGCTTATTACTACAATACTACTTATTCAACAAATTTGATTGATTGATACGAGTTGATTTTCTGTTACGATAAATTGCGGAAACAATAGCTGGTCCAATAGCTGCTTCAGCGGCTGCAATAGCTATAACAAAAATTGAAAAAATATTTCCTTTTAATTGGCGATTATCAAAAAAATCAGAAAATGTTACAAAATTTATATTAACTGCATTCAGTATAAGTTCAAGACACATAAGGGCTCTAACCATATTTCGACTTGTGATCAATCCATAGATACCGATAGAAAATAAATAGGCACTTACAACAAGTACATGTTCGAGCATCATTGACCAACTCCTTATCAATTTCGATTCATTTCAAGATAACAAACAATTTCATGGGTTCAATTGACTAGATAGAATATAAAAAGTTTGGTAATAGAGTGAATAAAAGAATTTCTATTTCTATTTTAAATATAACCAATCTTCGAATAAAATTGAAGTGAGGGGAAATGGATGTGATAACACAGAACAAAGTTTCATTTGTATTTCGGTTATTAGTTCGAAAGATCTATTACTGGCGAGCCACAGCAATTGCACCTATCAAAGCAGCTAAAAGAATTATCGAAATGAGTTCAAATGGAAGAAAAAAATCTGTTGATAAATGAATTCCAATTTGTTGACTGTTACTTATCAAATCTTGCTCTATAATCTGGTTTGATTTTGTAGTCCAAATAATCCCGTACCATGACGTATCCAGAATAGTAGTCATTAGTGAAACAAAAATACCCGTACAAACCAACAAAGTAACCCCATCTCCAACGGCCCAAAGATTAAAATCTTTGTAATATTCTGAACCATTCATGAACATGACAGCAAATATGATTAAAACATTTATGGCTCCCACGTAAATAAGGAGCTGTGCGGCAGCTACAAAATGAGAGTTTGATAGAATATAGAATAAAGATATACAAACAAGAACCAGTCCCAACGAAAAAGCAGAATAAATTGGGTTGGTAAGTAATACTACTCCTACACCTCCTAATATAAGACTGGATCCCAAAAAGACTAAAAGAAAATCATGTATCGGTCCGGGCAAATCCATTCTATGTAAAGAGATAAATAAATCTAAATTTTTTTCATGACCTTATTGACCTCACCAGGAAAAAATTTTTTCTGAAAAGTTCTTAATTGAATTAAATCTAAATACTAAGGAATGTGAATTGATGTAGGTACAGTTCGTGGACTAATATCATTCTTTATCTTAAAGAGTAGTTCGAAACTATATATATTTAGATTTCGAAAGAATTACAGATCTATTCAGAGATTTTCAATCCAAATTGAGGCACAAACCAACCAATCAATAGTTGGAATTTGTAGTTAGTGA